TGTATCCACAATTCTTTTAGAGTTACTTAATAGCCTATTTCTTATACCATATCTCTATCCCGTGAAATTCTCGAGCCGAAAGATGGATGCATATGCTGTGTTTCATTTTGCTAAACGATATCAATTAAATGGTGTATCAATTCCATAAATTGGATATAGCAATAAATAAATCAGCAAAATTCTTTTATTTTAGATAGAAGAAACATTTCTTCTATCTAAAATAAAAGAATGTACCCTTCTATCCAAATCCAATTTGGATCGATAAAATAAATCCAAATTCCAGTAGTAGATGAATAATTGCAAATTTTTGTGTGTACGAGATTAGAATAACTTAAAAATAACTGACATAATTTATTATTTTTCCTGATCAGAAAAATACATGAAAAAGAAAGGAGGTAGAAAAAATTTTGGATTTATGGTTAAAGAAGAAAAAGAAGAAAACAGGGGTTCTGTTGAATTTCAAGTATTCAGTTTCACCAATAAGATACGGAGACTTGCTTCACATTTGGAATTACACAAAAAAGATTTTTCATCGGAAAGAGGTCTACGAAGACTTTTGGGAAAACGTCAACGTTTGCTAGCTTATTTGGCAAAGAAAAATAGAGTACGTTATAAGAAATTAATCAGTCAGTTGGATATTCGGGAGAAGTAATTTAATCGTTCGAATTTTTTTCTTATTTTATTAGTAGTCTTATAGTAGTCTTAGATTTTTCATTTTGATGAGCCTCGTTTTGAGGAATTCATGGAATAATCCATTTTCATGGAATAATGAATTAAGGAAGAAAGGATATGAGTCTACCGCTTACAAGAAAAGATCTCATGATAGTCAATATGGGCCCTCACCACCCATCAATGCATGGTGTTCTTCGACTGATCGTTACTCTCGATGGTGAAGATGTTATTGATTGTGAACCCATATTAGGCTATTTACACAGAGGAATGGAAAAAATTGCGGAAAACCGAACTATTATACAACGCAAGGAGGGAGATAGAAAGAGATAAAAATGGTAGAAAAGGGGGAGAGATGGTAGAAGGAGATAGGAAGGGGAATAAGGGGGCTCTTTAGGCAGGAGACAGGGAAATTCCTTAAGTTAAGAAAGAAAAAAGAATAAGAACACGGATACATAACATAAAAAAAAGAATAAATAAGACGATATTCGCCCTCCCCCTACATATTTAATTTCTTCTCCTATACAAAAACCAGCAAGACCTACCCCATTGGTAATTCCATCAATGACACCCTTATCGAAAAACTGCGTTAGTTCGGTTAATCCTCTTATACCCAGGGTAAAGACCCTAGTATAGAAAATATCTATATAACCACGATTATATGACCAACTGTATATCTTTTTTTTTACTTGATCCGAAAAACTATTTTTCAGACTCTCTTTTACAAGGGAATTTTTAAAATCTAAATTCTGAAAAAAGGAATAAGCAGATCCATAGAAGATATATGCTATGAATAAACCAAATATAGCTAGACTTACAGAAGAAATTGCATTAGTGATAAATTCATATGAATTTATGGAAGAACTAGAACTTTCCTGGAAAAAATTTATTGAGGGAGTTAACCACTTTGATAATATGGTTAACTCCGCTATTCCATTATCCATTACTCCATTATCAAAATGGATTCCTATGGATCCAATGAATAAAGTAAAAAGCAGTAATATAAAAAGGGGGAATAGCATAGTATTTCCCGTTTCATGAGGATAGACAAAAGTGTTTTTAGCCCCAAAGGAAGTACTAAAGGACCCTATCCTATTTCTTGTATTACCAGGAATTTTTGATATATTTTGTGAAAAAAAAGAAACTCCACTCTTCGTTGTTGATAAAATGAAATCTCTATTCACTCCTTTGGGTATCCTTTTTCCCCATAAGGATATTGAATACAACGAACCCTCTTTAGTGCTACTGTAATTTTGAAAATGAACACGCAGGTACCCATCAAAAGTAAGTAAATATATCCGAAACATATAAAACGCAGTTAATCCTGCAGTAAAAGAGGCTATTATTCCAAAAAAGGGTGAATACAACCAACTATTACTAAGGATTTCATCTTTGGACCAGAAGCAAGCAAGAGGTGGAATACCACAAAGAGAAAGCGTACCCCATAAAAAAGTAGTTCTTGTAATTGGAACGTATTTTCTTAAACCACCCATAAGAACCATATTCTGACTTTTATCTGGTGAATATCCAACAAGAGGTTCCATTGAATGAATAACGGATCCGGATCCCAAGAACAATAAAGCTTTTGAATAAGCATGAGTGATCAAATGGAATAAAGCAGCTTGATAAGAACCTATACCTAGAGCTAACATCATATAACCCAATTGAGACATTGTAGAATAGGCTAAGCTTCTTTTAATATCTCTCTGAGCAAGGGCTAAAGTAGCCCCTAAGAAGAGTGTTATTGTACCTACTAAAGAAATGAAACTCATTATTAAAGGTAGGGATATGAAAAGAGGAAGAAGTCGAGCTAGAAGAAAAATCCCCGCAGCAACCATAGTTGCTGCGTGTATAAGAGCAGAAATGGGAGTGGGTCCTTCCATAGCATCGGGTAACCATACGTGAAGAGGGAATTGTGCAGATTTCGCAACTGCACCAAGGAATAATAAAAAAGCACACAAAGTAGTAAGTAAGGAATTAATCCCATTATTAGGAATCCAGTTATTAGCTATTTTGAACAAATCCCGAAACTCTAAACTACCTGTTATCCAAAAAAAACCTAAAATTCCTAATAACAGACCAAAATCCCCTACACGATTAGTTACAAAAGCTTTTTGACAAGCACTCGCTGCAATTGGACGTGTAAACCAAAAGCCTATCAATAAATAGGAACACATTCCCACAAGTTCCCAAAAAAAATAAATTTGTATCAAATTGGAACTAGTAACCAATCCCAACATGGAAGTATTAAAAAAACTTATATAAACAAAAAATCTCAAATATCCTTCATCGTGAGACATATAATCGTCACTATAAATAAGAACGAGGATTCCTACAGTAGTAATTAGTATTAACATAATAGAAGTAAGCGGGTCGATCAAGTATCCAAATTCTAAGGAAAAATCATTATTGACGGTCCAAGACCATAGATATTGATAGATAGAACTTCCATTTATTTGTTGAATAGATAAGTGAACTGAGAATACCATAGCTATACTTAAGAGTAAAACACTAGGAAAAGCCCATATGCGACGAAGATTTTTTGTTGCTGTCGGAATAAGAAGAAGTCCAAACCCCATTGACATAATAACTGGAAGTGGGAGAAGAGGAATTACCCATGCATATTGATATGTATGTTCCATAAGAAAAGAAATTGCAATTTTTACTTCAATTTTTCTATAAAATAAAATAGTTTCCGATTCACCAAACCAATTCTTATCTCTTTTTGAAGAAAAAAAAATAATAAGACAAAATACTGGAATTCTTAATTTTTCAAAATTTCTCTCATTGAAATAATAAAAAATTAAGAATGTATTTACTTGGTTAAATTCAAAAAGTTAATAAAATAACTTTGTTACCTAGTTATTATCTAAAGAAGGATATTTATTAAAAAAAAAAGGATTGAATCATTTTACTTTTTATTCATTTTTTTATTTATTTCTATTAAAATGAAGATGAAGCAACTCTCATGTTTCGTAACTGATTGATTGAATTCCAATGAAAACCTATGTTTATAGGAAATTATCGAATATTCCTTACTTCATATAGAACTGAAATCCTAATGACTAGAATTACCTAAGTTTTAGAATGTCTTGTTTAAGAGACTAACTATTTTTTTTGTTTTGATTGGAATTCAATTATGGAATACCATTCTGAACTTAATTAACTATTTGAATTTTCCCTTCCTTTTATCTTATCCCCCTATCTTATATGGGGGATAGACCCCCGTACCATATATCTATATATGGAGTATACTTGATATATAAATTGATTTAAATAGAAAGCCTTTGTATATATTCTATATTATTAAAACAAAATAAAAAGTATGCTAAAAAATTCTTGTCTTATCCGCATTAGAGAAAATGAAGTAAAAAAGAATTCTTAATTTCAGAAGTATAAATACTAAGAAAAAGCAGAAAGAAGGATTGATTTGCGGCAATAGATGTCTTTCACATACAACTAGAAAAAAGTAACCTCCTTTTAAAATGGCAGTTCCAAAAAAACGTACTTCGATGTCAAAAAAGCGTATTCGTAAAAATCTTTGGAAGAAAAAGACTTATTTTTCCATAGTACAATCTTATTCTTTAGCAAAATCAAGATCATTTTCCAGCGGCAGCGAACATCCAAAACCAAGGGGTTTTTCTGGGCAACAAACAAACAAATAATCTGGTTTTGGAATAATCTGAATTGACCTATCCCAAAGAAATTCCAATTATTTAATATGAATAATTCGGATTAATTAATGAATGTACTTTTATGTGTCGAATTCCTCGGTACAATATTCTTAGAACTAACCCCTCTGATATATAGAACAAAAGTTTTTGCTATACTGTGTCCTAAGTATTCTTTTCCTATCAACGAACTTTTCATAATAGAATCCTCATACTAAAATATGAGGATTCTATTATGAAAAGTAGAGTATTCTTGCAATAGGACTTACAACTTCTACCTATCTTATCCAAAATCCACAAAAAAATAGGTTTAGGCTTGGTAAATCATATTAATAAGAGCATAAAGGCTTTCATTCTAGAAATTTTGCTAAAATAAAAAATTCTTTGTATTTAATGATAAAATTATGGAAATTCTAAATGGATAGATAGAAAAGGTTTTTAGGATTTTGTCCATTGCATTGAAATCTTTTTTTTTCTAATTAGTTTCTCATTGAAATTAGAAAAAAAAGAGTTCTATATTGCAACTGAGAAAAAAGAGTTTCAACTCTTTCAAGCTTTGTTTCTATTGAGCAAAGCAAGAGTTTTTTGTTAAAAAAATCCGCAACGATACTACCAAACGAAGTCTATTTTAATGAGGATTCTAATGTTCCTAGATTCTATGGACTCTCCCAATCTCGACGATTTGCCAGAAAATAACTATTATTCTTTTAAGTTCCCTATTATTTCAAGTTAGCCGCCATGGTGAAATTGGTAGACACGCTGCTCTTAGGAAGCAGTGCTCAAGCATCTCGGTTCGAGTCCGAGTGGCGGCATTCTCGAAAAAGAATACAATAGATTAGAAAATGGATTCAATTCGAAATTTCCAATTTTGTAATGGGACCTTCTCCTTATGCTATTTGCAACTTTAGAACATATACTAACTCATATCTCTTTCTCAACCATTTCAATTGTGATTACGATTCATTTGATAACCTTATTAGTTCGTGAACTTGGGGGATTACGTGATTCGTCAGAAAAAGGAATGATAGCAACTTTTTTATCTATAACAGGATTCTTAGTTTCTCGTTGGGCTTCTTCGGGACATTTTCCATTAAGTAATTTATATGAGTCATTGATCTTCCTTTCATGGGCTTTGTATATTCTTCATACGATTCCTAAGATACAGAATTCTAAAAATGATTTAAGCACAATAACTACCCCAAGTACTATTTTAACGCAAGGCTTTGCCACGTCGGGTCTTTTAACTGAAATGCATCAATCCACAATACTAGTACCTGCTCTACAATCTCAGTGGTTAATGATGCATGTCAGTATGATGTTACTAAGCTATGCAACTCTTTTGTGCGGATCCTTATTATCCGCCGCTCTTCTAATCATTAAATTTCAAAAGAATTTGGATTTCTTTTCTAAAAAGAAAAGAAATGTTTTACTTAAAACATTTTTCTTTAGTGAGTTTAGTGAGATTGAATATTTCTATGCAAAAAGAAGTGCTTTAAAAAACACCACTTTTCCTTCATTTCTAAATTATTACAAATATCAATTAACTGAGCGTTTGGATTCTTGGAGTTATCGTGTCATTAGCCTAGGGTTTACCCTTTTAACCATAGGTATTCTTTGTGGAGCAGTATGGGCTAATGAGGCGTGGGGATCCTATTGGAATTGGGATCCTAAGGAAACTTGGGCATTTATTACTTGGACCATATTCGCAATTTATTTACATAGTAGAACAAATACAAATTGGAAGGGTACGAATTCCGCACTTGTAGCTTCAATAGGATTTCTTATAATTTGGATCTGCTATTTTGGTATCAATCTATTAGGAATAGGTTTACATAGTTATGGTTCATTTACATTACCATCTAAGTGATTACATAACATAAAACCTTCATGAAATGAAAGTTTTTCCTTTTTTGTTTGATTTGAGAACCCCTTGAACGCCTTCTCAAAGGGTTCTCAAAAATTCGAGATAGATCTAATTAGACTTAGACTTTTTTACTTTTTTCTGAATTATTTGGTTTTTCCACTATGGAATATAGAGTATAGAGCGGACTAGTAAAAAAAAAAAGAAAATCCTATTTAGGATAATAATTGGATAAGAGAGCCTCTACCCTGTCAACGGATAGCGAGAGAACAAAATCTGGATAAATACCAATTCCTATTACTGGTAAAAAGATACAGATTAAAAGAAAGAGTTCTCGCGGTCCAGAATCCACAAAATTTGCGTTTGGAACATGAAATAGCTTGTATCCATAGAACATCTGGCGTAACATAGATAATAAATAAATAGGAGTTAATATCATTCCAATTGCCATTACAAAAGTAATTAGCATTTTTGGCATTAACAGAAATTTTGGACTAGTAATTAGTCCAAAAAATACTATTACTTCTGCAACAAAACCGCTCATTCCTGGTAAGGCAAGAGAAGCCATTGAAAAGCTACTAAACATGGTAAAAATTTTCGGCATTGGGATAGATATCCCCCCCAGTTCTTCGAGATAAACAAGACGCATTCTATCACAAGCCGTTCCCGCCAAGAAAAAAAGTGTAGCACCAATAAATCCATGGGATAGTATTTGTAAAATAGCTCCATTGAGTCCAATATTGGTTATGGAACCAATTCCTATAATTATGAAACCCATGTGAGATACGGAGGAATAGGCTATTCTTTTTTTGAAATTTCGTTGGCCAAGAGAAGTTGAAGCTGCATAGATTATTTGCATCGCTCCTATTATTACCAACCAGGGGGAAAATAGATAATGAGCATGAGGTAACAATTCCATATTGATCCGAATCAATCCGTATGCTCCCATCTTTAATAGGATTCCCGCTAAAAGCATACATGTACTGTAATGGGCTTCCCCATGGGTATCCGGTAACCACGTATGTAGGGGTATAATCGGCAATTTGACAGCATAAGCAATAAGGAAGCCCAAATAAATTAGTATTTCCAATGTTGCAGGGTATGATCGATTAATTAATCTTTCCAAATCTAATCTTGGTTCGTTGGAACCATATAAGCCCATACCTAGAACTCCGATTAAGAAAAAAATGGAACCGCCTGCAGTATACAAAATAAACTTTGTAGCTGAATACAGACGCCTCTTTCCCCCCCACATGGATAAAAGTAAGTAAACAGGAATTAATTCTAACTCCCACATGATAAAAAAAAGTAAAAGGTCTCGCGAAGAAAATAATCCTATTTGACCACTATACATTGCTAGCATCAGGAAATAGAATAATCGCGAATTCCGGGTAACCGGCCAAGCTGCTAAAGTAGCTAAAGTAGTGATAAATCCTGTCAATAAAATAGATCCTAATGAAAGTCCATCGATTCCCAATCTCCAGTGGAAATCAAAGACATCTATCCATTTAGAATCCTCCTTTAATTGGATTAAGGGATCCTCCAATTGGAAATGATAACAGAATGCATAAGTCATTAGAAGGAATTCTAATAAACAAATAGATATAGTATACCACCTAACGCTTTTGTTTCCCCTATGAGGTAAAAAGAAAATTAATGAACCTGCAAATATCGGCAAAACAACAAGTATTGTTAACCAAGGAAAATAACTCATGATAAAGTGATAAAGACAAGATACGTTTTGACCAGAAAAGCCCGTGCTCGCTTATTTCGAGCACAGGCTTCTTCGGTAAAGAGGAATCAGACGATTCAAGTGGAGTTTTTTGTAACGTATCAATAAGATAGAGCCATGCTGCGGGTTGTTTCAGGCCCTAAATAAACGCGGACACTTAAAAAATCTGTTGGGCAGGCGGATTCGCATCTCTTACAACCCACACAATCTTCGGTTCTCGGCGCAGAAGCAATTTGCTTGGCTTTACACCCATCCCAGGGTATCATTTCTAATACATCTGTTGGACAAGCTCGTACACATTGAGTGCATCCTATACATGTATCATAAATTTTTACGGAATGTGACATTGGATCTATAAATTTTCCTTTTCAACATAAAAATTTTCGATCTGGTAAAAATGAAATTAGTACTCTATGAGTCATATGTATTGTAGACACCAGACGAAGCAATGGTTTATCCAAACTTCAACAAATAAATAATGCAATATATTTATTAATCCGTTTGTGAGAAAGCGTGAAAAGAGCCAAGAGACTTGAATTTTGGGCTTCAACAATCATAATTATACGAATTGTACATACGAATTCGAACTAGCCAATAAATTGGCTATCGTCTTTTCAATATAAATTATTGCAATATTCAAATTGCAATATCAATGAATTGCAAAAATTCAATAAGTAAAAAAGGATACTATAAGTAAAAAAGAATACTATGCAATAACCTACTCAAAAAATGAATATTCTAAAATAATAAGAAAATAGTATTTGATTTCTATTCATCTTAATATTTGAATTTTATATTATCATTATATGTGCGCCTTTGTTTATTTGTTTAGAGGATTCTATGTCTAATTATTAAAAAGTCTAATTATTCAAAAAATTAGATTGATTGATACGAGTTGATTTCCTGTTACGATGGATGGAAGAAAGAATGGATAGTCCAATAGCTGCTTCAGCAGCCGCAAGGGCTATAACAAAAATTGCGAAAATGTCTCCTTTTAATTGGCGACTATCAAATAGATCAGAAAATGTTACGAGATTTAGATTAATTGAATTCAGTATAAGTTCAAGACATATTAGAGCTCTAACCATGTTTCGGCTTGTGATCAATCCATAGATACCAATCGAAAATAAATAGACACTCAAAAAAAGTACATGCTCAAACATCATTAACTAACTCCTTATCAATCTCGATTCATTTCAATATGAGGACAAGAATTGAACCGATTCAATTAATTAGAATAGAACAATTACACAACAAAAGAGAAAAGAAGGTATTTGTTGGCAGTAGATGGGTTTTACTAAATCAAAATTGTGATTCTTTAGTTATTTATTTTAGATTTGAAATTCTAAGAATTTTGACTCATTCTAAGTATTTCTTATTGCCGAGCCATAGTAATTGCACCTATTAAAGAAACTAGAAGAATTATGGAAATGAGTTCAAACGGAAGATAAAAATCAGTTGCTAAATGAATCCCAATTTGTTGAACGTTATTTATGAGACCCTGTTCTACTATTTGGTTTGATCTTGTAGTCCAAAGAATTCCATACCATGACGTATCTGGGATAGTAGTCATTAGTGAAAAAAGAATAGTTATACAAACGAGTGAAGTGAACCCATCTCCAATAGTCCAATAATTCTTATTTTTAGACCATTCTGAGCCGTTTACGAACATTACGGCAAATATGATCAAGACATTTATGGCTCCCACATAAATAAGAAGTTGTGCGACAGCTACAAAGTAGGAATTCAATAAAATATAGAATAAGGATATACAAACAAGAACTAATCCCAGCGAAAAGGCGGAATAAATTGGGTTGGTAAGTAATACTACTCCTATGCCCCCTAGTAGAATAAAAAATTCCCCAAATAGCACAAGAATCTCATGTATTGGTCCAGGTAAATCCATTATGGATAAGAAGAAATTAACAGTATAAAATTTTTCATGAACTGACTAAAAGATTCAAGGAAGGAAAAAGGGATTAGGATATTTTTTTGTATATAAGTTGTATAGTTAGAAATCACATCACGAAAATCTACTCTCATTTTAAATCAGGAATAATTTGCAATAAGCAGTAGTTATTAGTTTTTCTTTATAGTTAGTAAAGAACTATTGGATTTTTCTTTTTTGTTAGAAAAATCCTAGTAATTAGTAATCGTTCTTGAATTCAAAGATTTTTCTTCGTCTATTTTACTTTGAGTCGAATTCCTAATTGTTTGAATTGTGTAATCTCCCATTATGGAGATTGGTAACCGACTCAAAGCAATTTGATTGTAATTCAATTCATGACGATCATAAGTAGAAAGTTCATATTCTTCAGTCATTGATAAACAGCTTGTCGGACAGTACTCAACACAATTACCACAAAATATACAAACTCCAAAATCAATACTATAATTAAGCAATTGTTTCCTTTTAATATCCTTTTCAAATCTCCAATCCACAAGGGGTAGATCTATCGGGCATACGCGAACACATACTTCACAAGCAATACATTTATCAAATTCAAAGTGTATTCGCCCCCGGAAACGCTCCGATGTAATTGATTTTTCATAAGGGTAGTGAATCGTTATAGGTAAACGATTTGTGTGGGATAAGGTAATTATGAAACTTTGACCAATGTACCTTGCAGCGCGTATTGTTTGTTGACCATAACTCATGAACCCAGTTACCATAGGGAACATATTCTAAATATCTATGAAAAAGGTATGTTTCTTTCTCTTGTTTGAGAGAATTTTTGTGTTTAAAATATTCTTACTATTATTGTATTATCTTATTTATAGTGAAACAAGTTGGGAAGAAGTTGTTAATAAGAGATTGCCCAGGGAAATAGGTAAAAGAAATTTCCATCCAAGATTTAATAACTGATCCATTCTCATCCTGGGTAAAGTCCATCTTATTGTGATAGAAATGAAGAGAAATAAATAAGCTTTAGTTAATGTAATAAAGATACCCATTGTCATTTCCAAAATTCCAACCATTTTATTCATTTGGAAAAATCCAAAAAAGGATATATAGGGAATAGAGAAATTCCACCCGCCTAAGTAGAGAACTGTTACAAATAAAGAGGAAACTAATAAATTTAGGTAAGAAACAAGATAAAATAAACCATATTTGATACCGGAATATTCGGTTTGATAACCTGCTACTAATTCTTCCTCTGCTTCTGGTAAATCAAAGGGTAATCTTTCACATTCTGCCAAAGAAGAAATTAGAAAAACCAGAAAACCTATAGGCTGACGCCAAAGATTCCATCCAAAAAAACCATATTTTGACTGTGCTTCAACTATATCAACTGTACTTGAACTGTTAGATAATCATAGTCGATGATAACATCACAGTTCCCACCGCTATTCCAAAACCGTACATGAAACCTTAGCTTCATACGGCTTCTCTATGATCAGAAAAATGGAAAGGGTTGTTTCGTTTCGGTATTATCCCCCTGGGCATAGATAGAATTAGGTAAGATAAAATCGATTGGAAAGTCCTAAATTAGACCAAAGGAATTCCGTCTGCTAGAATAAAAAAAAAGCGCTTCCGAATTGATCTCGTCCTTTATAATATAATGAGAATTTTTCTTTGTTCAGCAATAACTTAATCTTGGAATAAAACACTCGTTATAGCAATTAATAAATGAAAAGAATTGGGCATTAGTTCATGAGGAATTCTGTATGAATATGAATAGAGGAAGGAAAGAATAAATAAAGATCCTTTTTTTGTATTGCATTCCATATCTTTTGTCCTATTCTTCTTTCCCCGGGGAGGGGTACTTAAAAAGAAAAAAGGAATAAAGGGTTAATTCGTTCTTGATAGCCATTTCCTTAACAAGTGAATGGGAACATACTCTGGATCGGAATCCGAAGAAAGTACTACTTGATCATTTCCACCAATTTCAAGTCCTTATTATGATTCCTTTTATGAGGAAAAATCTCTAATGCCTTAGATTCCCTCATTACTAATCCTTTATGTACTTTAGTGTTCCTAACCCCTCACTAACTTTTGATGGATTGATTCCTCTTATTATTATAAGTTATAGTAATAACTAGGAATATTCTAGTAATGGAATAATGGAATTCCATATCGCGAATCCTTTATTCTTGCCCGCTTCAAGATACGATGACTAATCAAAAAAGCTCAACCTTGGGGTAAAGAGTTTACACTGCTTATGTTTACTTCAACTTTTTTCTTGTACGTAGGAAATGAGATTTTTTCTTTTTACTACAAATTAATAAGCTGTTTTGTTTCACTCATATAGCTATCTAGTTTAACTTACCAACCCGAATATAGAATAAGAAAAGGAAGATAAATATTCAATGGATTTTAGAGGAAAAAGATCCTATTTTAACGAATCACACGTAGAGATATTGCTAGCACACAAAAAGTTAATGGTATTTCATAACTAATAGATTGAGCAGCAGCTCGTAGACCGCCTAAAAAAGAATATTTATTATTTGAGCTATATCCTGCCATAAGAAGACCAATAGGAGCAATACTTGAAATGGCAATCCATAAAAAAACACCAATACTAAGATCGGCTAAAACAAAATGATATCCCAAAGGGATAACTAAAAAACTTAATAAAATGGATATGACTGCTATAGAAGGTCCAATGCTAAATAAAGGAATATCTCCTCGGGATGGCAGGATATCCTCTTTAAAAAGTAGTTTAGTTCCATCGGCTATAGCTTGAAGCAGTCCCAGGGGGCCAGCATATTCAGGACCAATACGTTGTTGTATCGATGCGGATATTTCTCTTTCTAACCACACAATTACCAGTACTTCTATTGTGATTCCCAGTAGGAGGGTCAAAATGGGTAGAATCCATATCAGTCCATAGACTTCTTTTAATAATTCCGATTTCGAAAAAGAATTAATAGTTTCTACCTCTACCCTATCTATTATCATTTCAACGATCAACTTCCCCCATAATGATATCTATACTACCTAATATCGTCATGATATCAGCCAATTTCATTTTTTTAACTAGTTGAGGAAGAATTTGCAAATTAATAAAACCAGGTGGACGAATTTTCCATCTCCAGGGGAAAAGACTATCATCTCCTACCAGATAAATTCCTAATTCACCTTTTGGAGCTTCCACTCTTACATAAAGCTCTTGCTTTGACAATTCAAAATTGGGTGAAGGTTTTTTACCAAGAAATCTATATTCAAAATCATTCCATTCGGAATTCTTTGCTTTCTGAAAGCGTCGGACTTCTAAATTCTCATAAGGACCCCCAGGAATTTTCTCTACAGCTTGTTGAATAATTTTGATGGATTCTCTCATTTCACCCATTCGTACTAAATAGCGAGCTAATGAATCCCCCTCTTTTTGCCATTGGATTTTCCAATCAAATTGGTTGTAAGACTCATAAGGGTCAACTTTACGAAGATCCCATTGTATTCCAGAAGCTCGTAACATCGGTCCCGATAAGCCCCAATTTACTGCTTCTTCTCCGCTAATAAAACCGACTCCTTCAACTCTTTCTAAAAAAATGGGATTCTGTGTAATAAGTTGTTGATATTCAACAACTCCTCGTAAAAAATAATCACAGAAATCTAAACATTTATCGATCCATCCATAAGGTAGATCGGCGGCTACTCCTCCGATGCGAAAATAATTATGCATCATTCGCATACCTGTAGCAGCTTCAAATAGATCGTATATCAATTCTCTCTCTCTAAAAATATAGAAAAAAGGAGTCTGTGCACCGAGATCCGCCATAAAAGGTCCAAGCCATAACAAATGAGAAGCTATACGGCTCAACTCTAACATAATTACCCTAATATAGCTGGCTCTTTGGGGTATTTGAATATTCTCCAAGAATTCTGGTGCATTTACCGTTATTGCTTCTGTAAACATAGTAGCTAAATAATCCCACCGTGTTACATAAGGTAAGTATTGTATAATAGTTCGGTTTTCCGCAATTTTTTCCATTCCTCTGTGTAAATAGCCTAATATGGGTTCACAATCAATAACATCTTCACCATCGAGAGTAACGATCAGTCGAAGAACACCATGCATTGATGGGTGGTGAGGGCCCATATTGACTATCATGAGATCTTTTCTTGTAAGCGGTAGACTCATATCCTTTCTTCCTTAATTCATTATTCCATGAAAATGGATTATTCCATGAATTCCTCAAAACGAGGCTCATCAAAATGAAAAATCTAAGACTACTATAAGACTACTAATAAAATAAGAAAAAAATTCGAACGATTAAATTACTTCTCCCGAATATCCAACTGACTGATTAATTTCTTATAACGTACTCTATTTTTCTTTGCCAAATAAGCTAGCAAACGTTGACGTTTTCCCAAAAGTCTTCGTAGACCTCTTTCCGATGAAAAATCTTTTTTGTGTAATTCCAAATGTGAAGCAAGTCTCCGTATCTTATTGGTGAAACTGAATACTTGAAATTCAACAGAACCCCTGTTTTCTTCTTTTTCTTCTTTAACCATAAATCCAAAATTTTTTCTACCTCCTTTCTTTTTCATGTATTTTTCTGATCAGGAAAAATAATAAATTATGTCAGTTATTTTTAAGTTATTCTAATCTCGTACACACAAAAATTTGCAATTATTCATCTACTACTGGAATTTGGATTTATTTTATCGATCCAAATTGGATTTGGATAGAAGGGTACATTCTTTTATTTTAGATAGAAGAAATGTTTCTTCTATCTAAAATAAAAGAATTTTGCTGATTTATTTATTGCTATATCCAATTTATGGAATTGATACACCATTTAATTGATATCGTTTAGCAAAATGAAACACAGCATATGCATCCATCTTTCGGCTCGAGAATTTCACGGGATAGAGATATGGTATAAGAAATAGGCTATTAAGTAACTCTAAAAGAATTGTGGATACATCTGTATCCTTAACATACTGAAACGACTGCCATTATTCGTATCAAACCAATAGCGATTCATACAAGCTAAATCTTCTAATCAATGGTGGGCCAATAATGAATTTTTTTGCATATGTATTAAGACGCTTGGCCTGATTTCGAAATTGTCCAGAGTTTTTTATGTTGTTTTCATTGCAAAATGATGGATCCCCT